GTGAAGGAGAAAGAATCTTATGAAAAATCTTAAAAAGGTCAGGGGTAACCCTATGAAAAAGAATTTAAATTCAGGTAAAGAAGTCCAAGTTTTAGCTCGACATATGGATTTATCTATTTCCAAGGCACGAAGAGTTATTGATCAGATTCGTGGACGTTCCTATGAAGAAACACTTATCATACTGCATTCCATGCCCTATCAAGCATCTTATCCCGTCCTGAAATTAGTTTCTTCTGCAGCAGCAAATGCTAATCATAATATGGGTTTAAACGAAGCTGATTCATACATTAGTAAAGCCGAAGTAAATAGGAGTACTATTGTCAAAAGATTCAGACCCCGTGCTAAAGGGCAGAGTTATCCCATAAAAAGAACCATGTGTCATATAAAGATTGTATTAAAAGAAGAATCAAAACCATTGCTAAGTTCCTTTCAGCAATCTCAGATTAGGATATCACTAAAAAGATGGATGAGAATTGCAAAAAAGATGGATGAGAAAATAATAAAATAAGAAATTATGGGACAAAAAACAAATCCACTTGGTTTTAGACTTGGTACAACCCAAAGTCATCATTCCGTTTGGTTCGAAGAACCAAAAAATTATTCTGTGAGTCTACAAGAAGATGAAAAAATACGCAATTTTTTCCAGAATTATGTACAAAATAGTATCGATAACTATATAAAAAAAAAGAAAAATAAGAATAAAAAAAAAGCAAAGAAAATAAATAAAAATCGTAGTAAATCCCCCTCAAGAAATACTAATAAAAGAAATAATAATAAAGGTTACGAGGGAGTTGTACGTGTAGAAATTAAAAAACAAATAGTTCATACAAAAAGAACATTTATTAAACTTGAAAGATTTTCAGATCCATTACAAATACAAAAAGCAATTATACGAGTCATAATCTATAGTGGATCCCTACCTAAATTCTTATTAAAAAAGGAAATTTGGGAAAGAGATGTAAAAAAACAAGAATTTTTTTATATATACTCAAAAAAAATTATTATTCAATTCAAAAAAGTTCAAAGACCTTATAGCCAACCTAACCTTATTGCAAAATTTATAACTTTACAATTAAAAGAAAGAATTCCATTTCGAAGAATAATGCACCAAGCTATTGAATTAGCTAGAAAAGAAAAAAATACAAAAGGAATGAGAATAAGAATTGCAGGCCGTATCGAAGGAAAAGATAAAGCACGCAAAGTGGGGAGAAGAAAGGGTAAACTTCCCTTACAAAGAATTTATGCTAACATTGATTACTGTTGTCACACAATTCAAACTATTTATGGAGTATTAGGTCTAAAAATTTGGATATTGAGAAAGTAGAAATCACTGAACTTCGATTTCTATCTTGTAGCAATTCTCAAAGAAAAAATCAAAAAATATTTGATTGTTTTCCCTTCAACAAAAATAAGCAATTCGATTTAGTGATAATTTAATCAAAATGGAATTCATTCTTTTATTTTAGTATAATTGCTATGCTTAGTGTGTGATTCGTTAGTTTTTGGTTTCAAGTTTCAAAGTTAGGATTCAAAAAATGGATTGATACCTACTAAAAACTGAGTCAATAATTAGACCAAATAAACTAATAACCAACTTATTCCTTCGTATTATCAAGATCCCAAGAAACAGTCACTATAATGAATGACTAAATTCATCCTATAGTTGTAGCAACTGAAATTTTTTTGTTTCTATTAAAAGAAAAAAAAAAGAAATATGATTCTAAATTGTAAACCAAAAAGAAAAGGGATATAGATAAAAGGAAAGATAATAGAAAGAAAGAAGAAAATAACAATGCTATACGATTCCAATATGTATGGTCCATGAATACTATGAATTAAAAACAATGTGACAAAGCATCAATAATATAAATTTCATTAAAAATTTAATATCTAAGTTCATCAATTTTTCTATTCAAAGAATATTGAATTCAAAAATACAAAAAACATAAATATGAATGAAATAACAAAGAACAAAGAGTCTTGGGTTAATAAAACTAAGAAAATTGACTCAACAATAAATTTTAAAATTGTATTGGAAACTCCATTGCAAAGTGAGTTCAGACCTAACCATAAACAGAGAAGCTATGGGAACGACAGAACCCTTGACTGCATAGGATTCTATTAAATAAAAACAAATCCTAAGAATTCATTGGGCAGGATGGCGGAATAAACCAAGAAAAAATTGAATTAATAGAAGATCATAAATGGAACCTACAAATGAATGAAAGATAAATAGAGTAAATATTCGCCCGCGAAGTCCCTACTTAAATGTCATTTCAATATTTTTACATCATTCATTTAGGAAACGAGAAAATAAAAGATCCATTATAAATGAAATATATAGAATATAAATGGACAGAGATACCTATTCAAATTTATTCTATATACATCCCTATTTAGAACAAATTGAATGTAAATAAATCACATGGGTTAAAATTTTCTTATCTATTTCTATAATTATCTATTTATATATATATCTGGAATATTCCACTTGTTGAATTGAAAGCCTTTCATTCGCGAGGAGCTGGATGAGAAGAAACTCTCATGTCCAGTTCTGCAATAGAGATGAGATTGAAGAAACAACCATCGACTATAACCCCAAAAGAACCAGATTTCGTAAACAACATAGAGGAAGAATGAAGGGAGTATCTCAACGAGGCAACCGTATTTCTTTTGGCAGATATGGTCTTCAGGCACTCGAACCTGCTTGGATTACCGCTAGACAAATAGAAGCAGGACGAAGAGCAATGACACGATATGTGCGTCGCGGTGCAAAAATATGGATACGTATATTTCCTGATAAACCTATTACAATGAGAACTGCAGAAACACGTATGGGTTCGGGTAAGGGAGATCCCAAATATTGGATATCTGTTGTGAAACCAGGTCGAATACTTTATGAAATGATGGGAGTATCCGAAATTGTAGCTAGAAGAGCTATCTCAATAGCTGCTCACAAAATGCCTATACGAAGTCAATTTATTATTTCAAAATAGAGACATAAAAAAAGATATTCAAAATGAAAAAACAACTGCAAGTTTATTTATTTCTGGACAGAAAATATTTCCTTCTTTTTTATTTTTTCTTTTTGTACTGAAAAAACAAATTAAAATAAAAATAATATGATTCAACCTCAGACTCTGTTGAATGTAGCAGATAACAGCGGAGCTCGAAAATTAATGTGTATTCGAATCATAGGAACTAGTAATCAACGATATGGCCATATTGGTAATGTTATTGTTGCTGTAATTAAAGAAGCAGTTCCTAATATGTCTCTAGAAAAATCAGAAGTCATTAGAGCTGTAATTGTACGTACATGTAAAGAAATCAAACGTGAAGATGGTATGATAATAAAATACGATAACAATGCAGCGGTTATCATTGATCAAAAAGGAAATCCAAAAGGATCTCGAGTTTTTGGTGCAATTACTGAAGAATTAAGACAATTTCGCTTTACTAAGATTCTTTCCATAGCTCCTGATGTATTATAAAATAAAACTATGGTATCTGAAATAGATGAAATTAATGGATTATTTTTCAGGTATATATTTTAGAATCATTCAAAAAAAAAAAAGGAAACATAACATGTTGATTACATAAAAGCTAGGAGTAAACCGTAATTCTAATTGATCATGAGTAAGGACACTATTTCCAACCTCTTAACTTGTATAAGAAATGCTGACATGGCTAAAAAAGAAACCGTTCGAATAGCATCTACAAATATTACAGAAAAAATTGTCAGGATACTTCTAAGGGAAGGTTATATTAAAAACGTTCGGAAACATCAAGAAAATAAGAAAAATTTCTTGGTTTTAACTCTACGATATAAAAAGACTCCAAAAGAAGTATACAGAACTAGAAAGGAAGTATACAGAACTAGAACTACTTTAAAACGTATAAGTCGACCCAATTTACGAATTTATTCCAAGTACCCCAAAATTCCTAAGATTTTAGGTGGAATGGGAATTGCAATTCTGTCTACTTCTCGGGGTATAATGACAGACCGAGAAGCTCGACTAGAACGAATTGGAGGAGAAATTTTGTGTTATATATGGTGATCCTAAGAAAAACATAACACAAAAGAAACTTTTAGTAACACCACTAGGAATATCACGAGTAATTCAATCCTGAAATGTTTCAAATATTCAATTCAAAAAGGAGTTTTTCTTTATGAAAAAAAAAAAAAAATACAATCAAAAAAATCCTAAGAAAGACAGGAAAGAGCAACAGAAACCTATATTTGAGGGAAAAATTGTCGAACCAATGAAAGATATATTGTTCCATGTGTGCTTAGATGATACTAATGAAATTATTTTGGGTTATCTCTCCGGTAATATGCGCCGTAATCGTATACGTGTGATGTTGGGGGATAAAGTACTGATTGAAGTCCTTGAGGATAATTACAAAAAAGGTAGGATTATTTCTCGACTTCTCCGAGCACCAACCTCCGATTCGCAGACTAGCATGGAACAAATAAAGGATGATCAACAAGTAAAGGACCCGTCGGAATTATCCAAGGATACGGAAAGTACAAATACAATAAGTAGTAATCCTCCTCAATCCTCAGATCAAGAGGAAAAAAGTCAAGAAAAAAGGAATACCAATGATAAAAATTATACTAACTAAGATTTGGTAGATTAGGTCTCTCGATTTGGAACCCATTTCCACCGGATGAACGAGTCTTATTTTCTCCCAAGGATTTCGATGAAGAAAATAAGAAATATGAAAATTGGAGCATCAGTTCGTAAAATTTGTCAAAGATGTCGACTAGTTCGTAGGCGAAAACAACTTACAGTGATTTGTCCAAATCTAAAACATAAAAAAAGACAAGGTTAATCTTTTTCAAAAAGACTTAACTTTCTACTTTTTCTCAATTACTTTGTTCAATGATTTTATTCATTGATACACGAAAGAAAAATTGTTATTGTTGGCGTGATACTTTCCATTTCTTATTTTCTTTAATACATTCTAAGCAGTAAGATTGATGAATTCAAAGAAACGGAAAGAGAGGGATTCGAACCCTCGGTAAACAAGAGCCTACATAGCAGTTCCAATGCTACACCTTCAACCACTCGGCCATCTCTCCTACATAATCTTATTATGAATCAAAAAAGGAATGAATAGCGAATTTTCTTATTGCTAAAGCATAAAGGTACAATTCCATTATAGATTTCATTCCATCGAAATAAGTCCTTTCTAGTTTCCCACTTTTCACCAAAAAGGGATCTCAATCTTATAAAAGATCCCAAAGATCTATTCCAAACTCATAAATTCGATTATCCCACCTCATAGATTTGTTTATTTCCATTATATAATGTGGAATAAAGGTATTATACAAAAAGAAGGTGTAATTAGTAAACTTGAATCTATTTTATGATAGATTACTAGTTTAATATATTTTAGAATAAAATGATTGATTACTCTAGATCATAACAAAATCAAAATTTCTGGAACTATCTGAATATAGAGTTCAAGTAAAATCTTTGGTTATTGAACTATAGTAAAAATTTTGCTAATTTGTATAATACATAATTCGAGTTCCATTTCCACTATTTTATATATCTCTTTATCCGTTATTAATATTATTTTGTACTTATTGTATATATATATATTTCCTTTGTTTTTAGGACGAGCAAAGGATAATGAAAAGAATTATAGAATAGATTCCTAATTATGCCTAGATCTCGTATAAATGGAAATTTTATTGATAAAACTTTTTCCATTGTAGCCAATATCTTGTTGGGAATAATCCCAACAACTTCAGGAGAAAAAAAGGCATTTACCTACTACAGAGATGGTGCGATTTGATTTTTTTTCTTTTTTTTTTTTGTTTTTTTTTAGCCTCCACTTCTTTCTTACTAGAAGTTTTTTCGGATAAAAATAATTCAATTATGTAAATAAACCTACGCTTGGTGAAGGTAAAGTTTGGAGGGGATAGAACAACCCCTTCTATCGTGTATCCTCGATTGATGCAATCTTAGATGCTTGCACTGTTGATTTGAGCATTAAGCAAAAGATTACATCTATAGGTTCTGTATTGGAGGTCAGCCTTACTCCTTTACTAGTACCCTTGATAGTATAGGGGAAACAGCACTACACTTAGAAATCAACAATACAAAAACTTTGTTCAAAAATCCCCTTTTCCTTATCGGTATCGGGACTACCAAGAATGGCTAGGACAACAAACATCCATCTCACTTGCATTTTGGATACCCCATATAACCATCAAGGATCGTTGAAGTGACTAACTCCCAAGAATAGGAAGCGTTAAGAACAAAGAAATGATTGGACTTACCATTTCTATCTAATACTAATATAATGAATTGGTATCAAAAAAATGAAGGTTGACTAGGGATTTCTTGTAAAGATACTAGCTTCCTTCAGTTCATAATGAGATGAGAGTAGTTCAATTTTGATTCTAAGTATTATTCTCTTCAGCATTATGTACAGAAGGTAGGAGCCGTATGAGATGAAAATCTCATGTACGGTTTTGGAACGGAGTAGAATGAACGACCGTAACGAATGTTGGCTCAATCCGAAGGAAATTATGCAGAAGCTTTGCAGAATTATTATGAAGCTACGCGACCAGAAATAGATCCTTATGATCGAAGTTATATACTTTATAACATAGGCCTTATACATACAAGTAATGGAGAGCATACAAAAGCTTTGGAATATTATTTTCGAGCATTAGAACGAAATCCATTTTTATCACAAGCTTTTAATAATATGGCCGTGATCTGTCATTACGTGCGACTATCTCTACTATAAGAAAGAAGAAGAAAGAAGAAAAAAAGGAATCAAATCAGCTAGTAAATACTAGAAAAAAATAGGGTTTCTACATATGGATCGTGCAAAGCAACGATTTTTATCAGCTGTAGCAAGGCAAGAGACGTTACGAAAAAAAAAATTAAAAAAAGGATATGGCCTATACTTTTTATTCTATGGATAAAAAATTCAATTGATAGAAGAAGCACCGTAAAGATCAATTAGCAAGCTATTAGGTCAGTACAGCTAAGAACTGCTTACTTATGTCATCATATGGTACAAAAGTTAGTAATCTACTTATGTAATAGAGTAGATCTACTAAGATATAAAGCAGCGGTGTAGTATCAGATCCCAAAGATAGTAAGTTCTTTTTTCTTATAGAAAAAATTCTTTTTCAAAGATTCTATCTATAGAAATTGTCTATATGAAAGCGAGATAGTTACCTTTCAGAAAATCCTAAAGATATAGGAGCTGAACTATTTATATTTCATTGTTCGGAAGATGGGAAGAAAAGATCAAACTTATTTTAGATCCAAATTAGGGGTTGAAACTTACTGTAATTCAGTCACTTTTTCTTTTTTTCTGATTCATCCTATCCAAAATTAAGATATAATTATGATAAATATAATATGATAGAATAAAGATGATAAATCGAATTCTCTAATTTAGTAATTATCGAGTTAGTTGTTAGTTATAGTATAAATGAAGATAGGACAGAAGAAAAGACTAGATTTCTGAGCCGTATGAGGTGGAAAACTCTCAAGTACGGTTCTAAGGGAAGGAACCACCTCCTATTCCGACCGAGGAGAACAAGCCATTCTACAGGGAGATTCCGAAATTGCAGAGGTCTGGTCTAATCAAGCTGCTGAATATTGGAAACAAGCTATAGCACTTACTCCAGGTAATTATATTGAAGCATACAATTGGTTGAAGATTACAAAGCGTTTCGAACTTGAATAAAACTCATCGATTTTTTATAAAGAAAAGGAAATTGTTTTGTGATCGAAATAAAAAGTCCTTATCTTTATTATATAAATAAAGAGAATCGGACATGACGAGCTATACAGGCTATCTTTTTTATAGCACAAGCACAGGGGGGGTCCGCGATCGCCCAAGTTCTCTACATAGTGCTGTCGTTGTTATACATTACGTACTTATTTCGGAGAATTGGTATTCCCGAAAAATACTTTTATATACTTAATGTTCTTTATTTTATAAACGTTTTGATCGTCTTTCTAATATTGAATATAAGTATTTCATATATGTTCTATATTTGGAAGAAAATAAGTCGATCTTTCCCAGAATGAGTCCTACTCATAGATATATAATTGATTGAAGCAATGACTACTCATGATTCCATATTGAATCAATTCCATACCGCTTGCAAATTCTCTTAGAAAGATTTTTTTTATGGTAAAACTTCGTTTGAAACGATGTGGTAGAAAGCAACGTGCGACTTGAAGACCAGAATTTGGTTGTGGAACTTAAACATCCACCGTTTTCTAGAATCATGAAGATGCTCTTGGCTCGACATAATTTGTTCTGTTATAAACCTAATTCATGTTAGGTTGTTAATAATGTTGTTAATAATATAGTACATTATGAAGCTCGAGAAAAAAGCATTGATTTTTTGATCAAACAAGAGAAAGAATCTAGGGTTAGTGAAAATGAATAAGTCAGATCAACTTCTATTTATAAACAAGAAAAAAAAGGGGGTATGTTGCTATCCTTTTGAAAAGAATAAGAGTTTCTGAAGTAATGGATAAACCTACGGATTGAATAAAACAAAGATAAAGCAACAACATAACACTATTTCAAATTGTCTTACCAACCCAATTAGATCATAATAACGAATCAAACGAAATTGGAGATGAGACAAATAAAAAAGTTTAGAGACAGCTCAAGAAATTGATAAAGATTTTCTTTTTCATTTTATCCAAATTATTCAACTTGAGTGATGAGTACGAAATGATATTTCTTTTTTTGTAAGGAAAAAAAAAGTATTCACTTCAAATCATAGTCTAATTGATGATTTTATGGATCTATTTTGCATTCTATAGAGAAATTTGAATCATTTTTCTATCATTTTTCTCGAGCCGTATGAGAATAAAATCTCTTATACGTTTCTGAGGGGGGGCATTTTTTTTATTTATATCTATCCCAATGAGCTACCTATCAAATCGTTGCAATTGATGCTCGCTCTCGAAGAGAAGGAAAAGATCTTGGAAAAGTAGGTTTCTACGATCCGATAAGGAAAAAAACTTCTTTGAATATACCTGCTATTATTTATTTTATTGAAAAAGGTGCTCAACCTACAAAAACAGTGCATGATATTTTAAGGAAGGCCAAATTATTAAAATAACTTTTAGTTAATGAAAGGAAACAGAAACGAATCCATCATTCAATTATAACGAAAGATTCCATTATGACGAAAGAGAATCACATATATTCCAGATGATTCAATATAATCCTCTTTCGTCATAATTCAATGAAAATGGCTATCATTAAGGTATAAAAAAGAAATCAAAAAGGGGAAACCCCTATGAAATGGCATTGATACTAACAGAGTGAATATTCCAGATGATTCAATAGCAATTGCAGTTATGGATTTTCAGTTTATCGGAGGAAGTATGGAATCGGTAGTGGGTGAAAAAATAACTCGTCTCATTGAATATGCTACGAAGAAATCATTATCTCTCATTATTTCGTGTGCCTCTGGAGGAGCTCGTATGCAAGAAGGAAGTTTCAGCTTGATGCAGATAGCTAAAATCTCTTCCGTTTTATTGGATTATCAATTAACTAAGAACTTATTTTTAGTGTCAATCTTTACAGATCCTACAACAGGCGAAGTCACAGCCAGTTTTGGAATGCTTGGGAATATTATTATTGGAGAACCAGATGCATACATTGCATTTGCAGGGAAAATAATTATTGAAGAAGTAATAAAGATGATTGTACCCAAAGGTATACAAGAAGCTGAATACTTATTGGAAAAGGGCTCGTTAGATTCCATTGTATCACGATTTCGTTTAAAAGGTGCTCTTAGTGAATTATTGCGATTTCATGGTTTTATTCCGAAAGATCAGAATACGCATAGTAAGAAGTTCACGATATTTTGGGATTTTATCCTATAATAGAATTGCTACCCTTAGTTATAGAACTTACTGGTATTTTCTTTCAATCTTGAAAAAGGATTCGAATTCCAATATCAAGATTGAAAGAAAAATCATGAAATGGACATTTCCATATCTTTTCTTCCTCTCAATTTGAGAATTTAATGAAAAACAATCAAATAAAATATGAAAAAATTTAGACCAAAAAGTATTAATCCACGTATGAATCGACTTTTTTCTTCTGGACGTTATCGTTTATATAAGATAAACGTACGTAAAATAAGAAAGGGAATTATTTATATTCAAGCGAGTAGAAACAATACGATTATAACTGTTACAGATTTTAGGGGTCAAGTAGTTTCTTGGGACTCCGCTGGTGCTTCTCGATTTAAAGGCCCAAAAAGAGGAACACCCTATGCTGCTCAAATCGCAACGAGAAATGCTATTTATATGGTAGTGAAACAAGGTATGATCGAAACACAACTTAGGATCAAAGGTGCCGGTCCCGGAAGAGATGCAGCATTAAGAACCGTTCTTCGTAGTGGTGTGAAAGTCAAATGCATACGTGATGTAACACCTTTCCCACATAATGGCTGCCGAGCTACTAAAAAAAGACGTGTATAAAAAGGAGGGAGCATGGATCCAAAAGATCTAATTGAACACATTAGGCGTGCTCTGATGGCGATTTCTGATCGCTTGAAACTTTTTTACATTATTATGAATCACGAGAGACTTCCTGGTCTTATAGAAAAGTTACGAAATCTAAAGAAACGAGTAAGTCGGGAATCTTGTTTGCAAATGAAAATTAGAATAGACAGAATACCGAACATTAGAAGCGAAATCTTTTTCTTAAAGAAGGAATTGGAAACACTTATAAACAAAAATATAGAAAAGGGCTTAATCAGAAGCGACGAAGTCCATCTTAAGATCGGAGATCTTAAAGGACCAAAATTTGTTTCTGATTTCAATCAAAATTTGTATATCCGCGAAATCCGCACAAAATACCATCCCTTTCAGTGGGCTTTGTTGGCCTTGAGGCATCCAGCAGATGAAGACATCTTCCAAGATATTAAAGACTATCAGAGGAAGATCCAAAAAGCGAAAGAGGATCTCCGCAAGGTAAACAGCTTGGAAGAGCGGCAAGAAATTGAAAAATTCATGGTATTTCAACAGATTGCAATGATCGATCTTAAGCTGACAATTCTGGTTGTCTCTCAGATTTATCTGGTACAGGAAATTAAGAGAGAACCCGAAGTTCACCACGAATTTATTCGATGTGTACAAGGAATAGAAAATATCTTTGGATTGACGCTGAATATAAATACTCTTTTCTCTGAATAACCTTAGCCTAGAATAGTCCACTATTTGGTATTCGGAATGGAAGAATGTTTGTTAGAGATTTTTTCAAATCTCTAACAAATTCTACTTTGGAGTAATAGTTAAAATAAAGGAAAATCATCAATTTACGTCAGTGGTTCCGGACACATCACTGCTAATAATATCCATCTGCCGTCTTCTGTGACAATCGTGTATAGAATACAATAACTAGATAATCTCAGGTTGCATCTCTATTTCGAAATCCATAGAGAAAACAAAAGGAGTTCATTTTTCTATGGATTTCGAACAATCTATTAGAGATGTGAAATTTGCCATTCATGATTGTATGCTGAATGATGAAGAAGAAGTGCTTTCTGTTGAAATATGGACGAACCTAAGCATGACACGGATAGAAGCACTTTATGAAGCTTCTCATAAATTATGTATATTATTTGAAATTGGTGTATAGACAAATTGAGGCTATTTTGTATATTAGAGATAGAGAATTTGACTCAAGTTCCAGGTATTAGTGAAGCAGAATATCTCGAAGTAACTTTTTTTTTGATATTGAATAGGCTTAAGACATTGTAAGTTCGAGATAGAGGATTTGGCTCAAGTCCCAGGTATTAGTGCAGAAGAATATTATTAAAAAAAAAAGATTCCAAATAAGAAGTTGTAAATAAAAACTTCTTATTTGGAATCTCTGAAACTCTGATATCTTCTTTTTGTATTTCTTTGAATATTTGTTTAGATAGACAGAGAAAATCAATCCTATTGAAACAAATATTCAAAAAAGAAGATATTTTTCATATTTCTTTGGCATGAACTTCTTTTCATGGAATGGATCATAATAGAATTTATGTATCTGAGTAAAATTTTCTTTGAAGTAACTATTCCTTAGATATCTACATCATAATACTTCCCAATTGAATTGATTTAAAAAAGACCTAAAGTTAAGGACTTATCAATAGGTAATGTGGCTCCAATACCTAACCAAAGAGCTACTATGGTACCAATCAAAAAAACCGTTGTAGCTACTGGGCGACGAAATGGATTTTGGAATTTATTCACATTCTCCAAGAATGGTACTGTTAATAATCCCGTTGGTACTGAAACCATCAAAAGGACACCCAATAACTTATTGGGTACTGTACGAAGTATTTGAAATACAGGAAAAAAATACCATTCAGGTAATATTTCTAAAGGGGTTGCAAATGGGTCCGCCGGTTCACCAATCATGGATGGTTCTAGAATAGCTAAACCTACATTACATGCAATAGTACCTAGAATCACTATCGGAAAAATATATAAAAGATCATTAGGCCACGCGGGTTCTCCATAATAATTATGTCCCATCCCTTTAGCCAATTTTGCTCTTAACACAGGATCATTCAAGTCAGGTTTTTTTGTTATTAGGATAGGTGAATTCTTGTGTATGGATCCATCCCCCGAAGGAACCGGACATGACAATTTTTCATCATCCGGCTCGAGCACGAATCAAAGGACTAAGAAAAAAACCAATATCAAATATCTATTTCATATGTTAATCTATATAATGACTCTATGATTAAGAAAAGACTTAATTATCCGATTGCATTTTACAGAGTTGCAACTACAACTAAGGATTGCAACGAATTCTATTTTGATAAGTAAATGCTCACTATCCAAGTAGGCTTACAAAATGGATCATGACCAAGTGCTTTTTGGATTGTCTCATGTCTTTTGATTGGTCCTTATCGATCAAATATCTTTCTGTTTTCCATACAAAGTATTTAACTTGTCACTAATAAAATTTCACCCTATATTCTTCCTTAGATCCCGTCTTTCACTCCGATAGTATTATAGATAGGAATCAATGCAAAGGAAATGAATGCATTTCTACACTATACTAAATAAAATAAGTCAAGTAGAATTCAGTAGGTAGAATAGAAAAAATAGATAGACGATTCAATCACGACACATCATTTCATTCTATTCAACGGATCTTACGGAGCCTATTCATCGATGACATCATTCGGGTATGATCATAGAAAATACTCTCCTTAAGCGAACGAGCCTATCTTCTGCTATGTATAGGGCTTACATGTTGGCTGGATGTGGAGACACATTTGGTCTTTTATTACAACGTGGCGGATAAAATCATATCTCTGCATGGTCAAATCAATAGTTCAAGTCACACACTCCCATAATCTATCTTCTGTTCGTAAAATCCACTTCAACAAGTCGTATCAAATATAGAATACAAGACTTCGGAATTGAAGAGAAGTATCCAAATAACATATGTGATTTTTTCAAAAATCCATATTTTCTAGCAATGAAATACTAGGTGTCCTCCCCGAGATGATATATTCGAAATTAAAAATATCTAGAATCTATTTTCTTTATAAAGGACCCGAAATACCTTGCTTACGTATCATGAGAAAATGCATTAACATAAAAATAGCAGTAAGAAGAGGTAATACAAAAGTATGTAAACTATAAAAACGAGTCAAAGTGGATTGACCCACACTAGCACTTCCACGTAATAACTCGACTAAAGGTGATCCTATTACAGGAATAGCTTCAGGTACGCCGGTCACAATCTTGACTGCCCAATAACCAATTTGGTCCCGAGGTAAGGAATAACCAGTTACACCAAAAGATGCTGTTAATACAGCCAAAACCACACCTGTAACCCAAGTTAATTCACGGGGTTTTTTAAACCCACCAGTGAGATACACACGAAATACGTGTAAGATCATCATTAGAACCATCATACTTGCTGACCACCGATGAACCGATCGGATTAACCAGCCAAAGTTAGCCTCAGTCATTATGTATTGAACAGAGGAAAAAGCTTCTGTAACAGTAGGACGGTAGTAAAAAGTCATAGCAAAACCGGTAGCTACTTGTACTAGAAAACAAGTAAGTGTAATACCCCCCAAACAATAAAATATGTTGACATGAGGCGGAACGTATTTACTAGTTATATCATCTGCAATCGCCTGAATCTCAAGACGTTCCTCAAACCAATTATATACTTTATTGAGATAGGTAACCCGGGGAGGGAAGATTCCCCCTTCGAGAACCGTATATGAAAATTTCATTTCATACGGCTCAAGCCGAAATCAACAAACACTTCTTTCAACGGATATGGCATAAAAAGGTGAAGACTTCATTAACCATTTGATTGAGTTGAACAGATTCAATTAATAAAATAATAAAAGTCCGGAATTTCATCTTTGTGATGATAATGCTAAAAAATATCAAGTTGGCTCATCTATTTTCCTTTTGATTATTATAGGCCTCTTGAATCTTCTCTTCCCTATTTTGGATTTTGATTTCTTATTTACTTGGATTTATTTTTTTCTGTCCATAATCTTCATTTCGTCTTTTTTACTAATAAATAGGAATTCTCTTGTTTAGACCCTCTGAATCATTTGAAACCTCAGATTCATACTAGAATCACGATGATTTATTCTCAAGGTAAACTCAAGGGTTTTCTGAGTTAAGAACCCTTGAATTCATCACTTTTTTCAAAAATGGATGTAATGACTCGACTCAACAAAATATATAGGTTGTAAACAAATATAAAGGAATAGAATTCATTGAAGTGAAGAAAAATATATATATATATATATATTCTATTGATTTCCATTTTTTTGTAGGCCAGTTACGAGGTCTCAATAGTAGGTATGAATCATAGTTTCAATATTGCTTTTCTTGTTCTATTTATTTCGTGCTCCAGATATTCAAATCAATGTCTGACGAAGTAGAATCATCTTGTTAGAGGTAATCGACCTATTCTATAATATTATTCAAAGGATCCATTATAACAAGTCACACACTCATTTTCCATAAATACCGAAACAAATAAATTCCGCGGTCAAACTACCAAAATGGTTAGAAATGCAAATATCAAGTTCTAATGAAAAGACTCAAACTTCATAAACCTAATTATTGGAAATTCCATCCAATAAAATGGAAGAATTATAAATTTCTAAAATAATAGATAGGAATATGGCAAATAGTGCCATTGCAACTCCCATAAGTGATGTAGTACCCCAGCCCGGGGCTACTTTACCATATTCTGAATTCAAAGGTTTCAATAAATCCCCTACAGGAGTTCGTCTTGGCCCAGATCTGGAACTATCTTCAACAATTTGTGTAGCCATAAATCCTATTCTATTTAATGATGATTGGTTAAGATCTGTTGACTTTGTATACTATTCTGCTGTAGTTGTAAATAAATGATCTTATAGTTAGTAAGATCAATTCTTTCTGATCTTGCAATTTTGGAAAAATGGAAACAGCAACTCTAGTCGCCATCTTTATATCAGGTTTACTTGTAAGCTTTACTGGGTACGCCTTATATACCGCTTTTGGGCAACCCTCTCAACAACTAAGAGATCCATTTGAAGAACATGGGGACTAATTCAAGTAATGAGCCTACCCTATGGGGAGACTCATTACTTGAATTTAATTGAATTATTTCCAAAAATGATTTTATTTTTTTATTTTCGTTGGGACCTTAGGTGGTTCTCGAAAGAAGATAGCGAAAAAAATTATCCCTAAAGTCGAGACTAAAAGGAATGTATAAACCAATGCTTCCATAGATTTGATCGTGGTTTGGAATTATATATAGCTTCCACACCTATTTATTTGAAATCTTTTACCATATAAAGAAAAAGAGTTAAAGAAAAGATGGTAATATTTCTTCTTTATCTTATGAAAAAAAAAGAGAAGCAAAAGATACCACAACCATTTTTTATCAGACTACTTGTCTCTTTGTAGTTGGATCTCCTACTTTTTGGAATGTTCCAAATTCTACTTGAGCATCCAAATCAGGATCAATACCAGCAAAAACATCTCTGAATAACGTTCTAGCACCATGCCAAATATGCCCGAAAAAGAAGAGCAAAGCAAACGTAGCATGGCCAAAAGTGAACCAACCCCTTGGACTGCTACGAAAGACACCGTCGGATTTTAATGTAGCCCGATCTAATTCAAAAATTTCACCTAATTGGGCACGTCTAGCATATTTTTTCACAGTAGCAGGATCTGAATAAGTTACTCCATTAAGTTCACCACCATAGAACTCAACACTGACACCTACTTGTTCAACACTATATTTTGATTCTGCCCTTCTAAAAGGAACATCAGCTCTCACAATTCCATCTTCATCTACCAATACTACTGGAAAAGTTTCAAAAAAAGTAGGCATACGACGTACGAAAAGCTCCCGGCCTTCTTTATCTCTAAATACGGGGTGTCCTAACCATCCAACAGCTATTCCATCCCCATTGTCCATTGAACCTGCTCTGAATAACCCCCCCTTTGCCGGATTATTACCAATATAATCATAAAAAGCTAATTTTTCAGGAATTTTAGACCAAGACTCCGATAAACTAAGATTTTCGATTAGCCCAACGCTAACTCTTCGATATATTTCTTGCTGAAAGTATCCCTGGTCCCATTGATAACGAGTAGGACCAAATAATTCGATTGGGGTCGTTGCTGAACCATACCACATAGTTCCTGCAACAACAAAAGCTGCAAAAAAAACAGCAGCAATACTGCTGGAAAGAACAGTTTCAATATTGCCCATACGTAATCCTTTGTATAGACGTTGAGGCGGACGTACACTCAGATGGAATAAGCCTGCTAATATGCCCAATGTACCTGCTGCAATATGATGAGAGGCTATTCCTCCAGGAGCAAAAGGATCAAAACCTTCCACACCCCAAACTGGATTTACAGCTTGTACTTTTCCAGTTAGTCCATAAGGATCGGATACCCATATTCCCGGACCATACAAACCTGTTACATGAAATGCACCAAAGCCAAAGCAAGCTACCCCTGAGAGGAATAAATGAATTCCAAAGATCTTGGGTAAATCCAAAGAAGGTTTTCCTGTGCGTTCATCACAAAATACTTCTAGGTCCCAATATACCCAATGCCAGATAGCTGCCAAGAAACACAAACCAGAAAAGACTATATGTGCTGCAGCAACACCTTCATAACTCCAAATACCCAGATTTGTTACAGTTCCTCCTGAAATACTCCAACCACCCCATGAATTGGTTATTCCTAAACGAGTCATGAAAGGTATAACAAACATACCTTGTCTCCACATTGGATCAAGAACGGGGTCAGAGGGATCAAAAACTGCTAATTCGTATAAAGCCATCGAACCGGCCCAACCAGCAACTAGAGCTGTGTGCATTATATGAACAGAAAGCAATCGACCGGGATCATTCAATACAACAGTATGAACACGATACCAAGGCAACCCCATGGAAATACCCCTTTATCAGATAGAAACTATGTCACTTTATTTTCTCGCATTACTTTACATGAAAAAAGAAAACTCTATACTATGTACCTAAACTGTTTTTCAGTAGATTCTGTATCAGAAAGGGTGAATATCGATTTCACTCTATTGAAAACAACGGAACAAAACTCTGTTCGTAAGAACAAAGAGAGGCAGATTTATTCTATACCTGACAAGTGCCAATACGCAATGGGAAGATGGGTTCCATTTCGCGGAATCAATGAATAGATACATTCGAATGATTAATTCCTTCCCACTTTTTTCTTTATTTATTGTGTTTTACTTTCCAATCTATATAGTAAATAGAATAAAAAAAAAAGGAATGAAGACAAGAGATCATGGATTTTCCCGTTTCCCTTTTCAAGTCTAATATTAAGAATTGAGAGATGAAATTGATTTATGATTCTAGTAATTTCAAAAGTACCCCTGAATCCGCCGGGAGACGAAGATAACACCATTCGGATTTAGATTTACGAACAGCTTTACTTTATCAAAAGAAAATCATTTTTTTATCTAGAGTGATCGTGAGCAGTACCACGAATCGTATTGTTCTTTTCGTGTTATTTCTCGGTGCTGAGAATGATGAAATTTTGATGTATATAAGAGAGGAGCACGATCAGCAATATGGTACTATAAAAACAATGACACCTTCTGACATTTGGCAGCCGGGTAGCATTCCCCAACGCTAGGATTATGATTCACCAACCTGTGGCTGGTCCTTTTTCTGGACTCCCGCATATATTAGCATCAGAAGCGGAAGATATGTTGGAACTTCGCAACACAACTGCAAGTATTTCTGCCAAAAATACCGGGAAACCCTTAAGCGTTATACAAAGGGATCTAGAAAGAGAGAAATATATGTCTGCAACAGAAGCCCAAGCTTATGGTATCATTGATCATGTAACAAAACCCGGAAGAGACCTGGACTCCTGAGTGATTTTATGGAAAGCAATTAGAAAGCCGAATTCCAATTTTCTTGGATTTGATTGGGATGGAATATGGGATTCCATATTCCATCCCAATCGTGGTTCACAATCCATTCGAACAGGTTCAGATTGATCTAACCCGAACCCTTTTGGATTCGAAAGTCGAAATCTGCTATGCCAACTATTGAACAAATTATTAGAAACCTATTCCGATCATGACTTGGAACTCTTTTTTCAGTATCAACGACTAGCCCCGATAAATCGGATAGTATCGGAAAGTGGATAGAATAGTATCTGAGCGTTTGATCAAATACCTATATAGTATATGAAATGTATGGTTTCTATTGGTTGGTGCAAATCCCATCATCTTCGATTTGAAATTCAGAAGCAATTCCCTATTGGTAGCAAAAGGCTATCTATTAAGCGGAGGAAATAGCATTATCAGAAGCAAAAAGTTTATGCTCCTTTTTTTTTTTTGAAAGAACGGGCTAATAGGGTCAGCTACCTAGCTAACTCTTATAATGAAATGCCATCACTGCATAGATAACTCTTAGTGTGAGACGCCCCCCGGTGTATAGAGAGAACCTCACCGTTTGAAAGAGAACCATGGAAACGATGGAACCCACTGTTTTTTTGATTGTCTTCAATATGCTTAGAGTTAGGGATTCCCAGATGAAATAACGAGAAGAAAAAAGTAAAAATCGTGGTTGGGAAGGTTATAGTAGCAAAAGCCATTGGAATTGATATTTGATACATGGGAATAATCCGCTTTGTTATTTATTGACCGTAGATGGAGAGAAATGGATGATTCAAAGAATAGAAATCTATTAGTTATCCATTAAGGTTGAATTTGATTCAAATGCTAGAGTTTCACGAGGATATATTTCTCGGAGACGCCGAAGAAAAAACCGTTCTGGTGTATCAGGCTTTCGAGGCGCCCATTCAAGACATACTCGAACAATTAATCAACAGAAAATTTGAGCTTTGGTTTCTTCTCATAAAGATAGAGGCAGGAAAAAGAGGCATTTTCGTCGTTTGTGGATCACTCGAATTTATGCAGTTTTTCGTGAAAATAAGGTATTTCCTAATTATAGTCAATTTATACATAATCTGTACAATCAAAAATTTCTTCTTTATCGTAAGATACTTTCGAAAATTTCGATATCCAATAGGATTAGTTTTGACAATATTTGTGATAAGATTATCAAATAAAATAAAGAAGTAAATTCTAAAGAATTGAGAATCTTCTTCTTTTGAACTTCGGTAAGAGAAGATATTTATCAAAATGTATTTCTATTGGTTTTTCCTTATTTGTTTTGATGGTGGACGAGTTTCTCCTCGTCCTTCGCCTCTCTTTTTCGGATAAGGTTGCTTTTGCCCCTTATTTAGAAGAATCTTTTTTTTTTATTTGCTTTTCTTTCTATCCTGTCTTCTTTTTTCTTTAATTCGCTGTTTTAACATTCCCACTTTCGAAGAATGTTTCTCATTTTCAACGAAGGGGAGTAGACCCAAAAAACGAGCTTTTTTAATGGCAGCAATGAGTAAGCGTTGCTCACTTAGCGACACCTTACTAACGCGACAAGGTATTATCTTTCCTTCGAACCCGATAAAGCGACTAATTAGCCTAACATTCTTATAGCTAATCAGTTTTCGGGATCGAATGATAAATCGCCTATTACGTCGCTTATTCCGAAACTTTTTACGAACATGAGTAAAGCCTGGTCCGGAGTGTTGCAAAAAAGAGTGAAAAAAAAAGGGTACTTGCGAAGACTAATATATTTAGATGTCTTCCTAAAACGTGATTTTCCAAGTACTTTTTTTTTACGAACCCCTCGGAAAGGGTTTTTTTATTCCTCTAGGCATATATATTTAAAATTATTCGAAATAATTAATAATACGAGCTCTGTCTCAAAATAATCAATGCATTAAGTTTCATTTGGATATATTCTTTATATTATCATATATTATGAAATATGTTAAATTCTTACTGTTTCTATTCTTTGAAAAGATGGAAGACATGATATTTATTTTGATCTATTTTTTTATTTCCCTATGAATTGTATGCTTATTACAATAGCGACAAAATTTTTTCAATTCTAATTCACTGGGTGTATTGTAGCGATTCTTTTGACTCGTATATCTAGAAATGCCTGAAGATTCTTTATTGATACTTTTTCGGACACAACTAGTACATTCTAAAATAACTCGAACTCTGACATCTTTCGCTTTAGCCATGAACTTTCTATTTTTGGATCAACTTAACTTAACTCTTCTTTTTTCAGTTCTAACCGAAGAAGAAGAAGAAAAAAATCAATAAAAATTATTAATTAGATAAGTACATTTCCAAAAATTCGATTGTAATTATCTAATTAATAGAATATGAATAGAGTAAGACTGAAGTAATGTATTCTTTCAATTCAATAATAAAAGATAAAAATAAAGTAATACAATTTCGTTCTAATTATCAATTATTTCTATTCTAAATCCTCATTTCAATATCCTTACTATGATCTCATGAACCTTGGCCTAAACTGGATGTCTATTTGAATGGAATTTCTTTTTTTCAAAAATGAAATCTTGCTTTGAATTGACGTAATTTTCGATTAGCTTCAATCCATTTTTTCTTTCTTTGTTCTTCCTATCTATCCTAACCTAAAAATTAAAAAAAAAAAGAGGCGAAATTTCGTCACATGAAATTTAATTTCTTTATCCCTTCTCATAATAACTATAATTAAAAAAAGGGGAATGACAAAGCATCCGGGAATAAACGATTAATCTCTATTAATAGGCCCGCTAAAGACACAAACCATAGAGTGCTTATTACAGGTGCCACAGAAAGATATGTTTTTATATCTCGCATTGCGAATCCTCCTTCTTTACTTGCATTATATATTAGAATACATAATATGATCAGACGCTATAGTTCAAAATCTTTTCTATTTGGTTTTCTTTTTACTTTCATTTTCGGCTGAATTCCTATCTAAAATAGATATTGTACAATAAACCAATAGATGAGAATTTCTTGTCCCATCTAAAGAAAAAAAGGATGAATACCTTTTTCTGAGGATGACCCCTAAATATGAATTCTTCATTTATACCTTAAGTTGGGTTTCAGATGTATATCATTCTTTTATTTTATTATATGAAACGAAAAAGAAGAAATGACAATATGGAAAAGAAGACAGGGATTTTGTACAATGAAACTGTACAACAATTAGGAAAAGGGATGTAGCGCAGCTTGGTAGCGCGTTTGTTTTGGGTACAAAATGTCGCAGGTTCAAATCCTGTCATCCCTACCGATTACTTTTCCTATGGTATATAAAGAAGGATGTATTGAGGTGGAGATACTATAATATATGGGAATACATGGGAGATATATTGGGATAGGGAAAATGATCTTTTTGATTTTATAAGCGCTCTTAGTTCAGTTCGGTAGAACGCGGGTCTCCAAAACCCGATGTCGTAGGTTCAAATCCTACAGAGCGTGATTGCTTCTATACTCATTTGAAATTCAAATCAAATAACTTCAATAAAACAAAAAGAAAAGAAAATGGAATTGAAGGTCGAATTTGACCTCCTGTAAGGGGGAGGTCCATGAAAAAAGGAAGTTATTCAATCAAAGGTCCAATTGATCACTACGTCTATATTGTAAATATGCAGTCACGAATAATCCTGCCAAAGTTATAGGAATTAGTCCTAAAACAATTCCAAATAGGAAAACTTCAATCATTTCGGTTTGACAAAAAAAAGAGGTAAAATCTATCCCTAAATATTAATCTGAATTATCCGTGAATCTCAATGACCAAGAAAATAATTGGCAATCACTGCGGAAAGAATACTACCTGGAATCCCCGAAAAAGATTTCTCGAAATTATTCATTCAATTCATTTCAAATAAGTCGTATCTTTTTCAAACCAATAAATAGAGCTGAGGTTATAGTTAAAGCAGCCAATAAAAAACTAAAATAACTAGTTATAGTAAGCATGAAAAGATTCAATTAGATATATTTTTTGAGTACATATAGTGATAAAGTAGTTACCTAAGTTCTAAATACGCCAGTAATGAAAACCGATTAACAGAATTAGTTGACTTCTAATGCAAAGTTTAGGATTCATCGGTCATTATCGAGAATACTAAAAAAAAGATAAATTGGTATAATTAGAAAAAGAAAAAGATTCATTAGATATGATATCGATTGATTTTATGATTCCGAATCAACAGATTCATTGTGCAATTTTGGAATTGAGTCAATTATATAGTAACAAAGAATTGTATTGTAAAGTAAAAAAAAGATTATATCATTTCACTTGAATTGCAAAATGAGATTTGATTCTCATCTTAAAGAATTTTAGAATATTATATTGGAAGAAAAGAATTGAATTCAAAAAATTTCTATTTGGATCATTTCCTTTCTTTTTAAAAAAGATCGAATCTATTTTTTTTGATTGAAATTGAAAGTATTCCATCCAGTGTTATCTTGAATTATCTTTTTAGGTTCTAGATTGTATTTTTTGATAGAATTAAATTCTATACTTTAATTTCAGTCAAGAAAGAATCCTTGTGTTATACTTAAAAGATTCGAAAAAAAAAAACTTTTCACCAAAAAAGGGATAAACTTGGTATATACATATAATTATGTCAAGATGGTAATATATTTCATAGATAATTCGAATCCATTGATTATTGACTTACATTTTTCATTCTATTTTTTCTTCTTACAAATGAAAACAAAAAAATGTCCTAATTGAATGATTAGATAGTTATCTTATTCTTTTTTCTTTTTTGAGCACTAATACTATACTAATCGATTGGAATTTGATTACTCTAATTTGTTCTAATTGCTTTTGTTAATTTTTTCATTTCGATTTTTGGAATCATAATTTCGAATTTCATTTGATATTCTTTGATATTCAATAAAATAATGTAATAATCTCAATAAAAAAGAAAATGTCTAAATTTCTATAGTGAAATTGGAGAGAATTTCGAATGGGATTGAATCATATTTAGACATATCATACATAGTGAATAAACGATATCAATCACGGATTGATTTTTCTTTATGTTCTTCAGTAAATTTTTGAATGAAAAAATAATGAATTATATTATTTAGTTCATATGAAATGATATAGTTCAATTCATAACTCATATTCGCAACTTTCCTAAACTTCTATAGATTATTTCTATTATATGAGCCTGCTTAGCTCAGGGGTTAGAGCATCGCATTTGTAATGCGATGGTCATCGGTTCGATTCCGATAGCCGGCTTTTTTCGATGAATTTTTCTATAATTGCTAATCTATCCCTTTCTCCAAATCAAAGAAAAAGAAAATGTCGGATTACCATCACGTTATTAATTTGTCATTTTGAAGAAAAAAGGGCTTAGAGGAATTAGATCTTTACCGAAAAAACCATCAAAAGAGCCTCAACTTCCTATATAACTATTATAACTATAATAAACTATATAACTATTATAACTGTAATAAAATATAACTATAAATAAAATAAAAAAAGATATATATGTACAAAAAATCTATATGGTGATACAATTCATTTTTTTTTAATACTTTACTACTTGAGTCGATTTTGCTTTGTTTATCTTTGAGTTCAGCTTTAATTTTGATTTATAGTGTTAAATCAAATTTCAATAAAAAATAAAATCAAAAAGGAGAAATCTTTATGTCTCGTTATCGAGGACCCCGTATTAAAAAAGTATACCGTCTGGGAGCTTTACCAGGACTACTTCAAAAACAATTTAAATATAGAAAAGGGAAGGATCCTAAAAGAAAAAGACTTCGCTATAGGAAAAGATCGAAGGAATATAGTATTCGTTTAGAAGAAAAACAGAAATTGCGGTTTCATTATGGTTTGACAGAACGACAATTAGTTACATATATGCGTATCGCTGGAAAAAGCAAAGGGTCCACAGGTCAAGTTTTACTACAACTACTTGAAATGCGTTTGGATAACATACTTTTTCGATTGGGTATGGCTTTGACCATTCGTGGAGCCAGACAATTAGTAAACCATAGACATATTTTAGTTAATGGCCGCATAGTCGATATACCAAGTTATCGTTGCAAACCGAGAGATATTATTACTACGAAGAATAAGCAAAGGTCAAAAGATCTGATTCGCAAATATATTGCTTTATGCACTCGCAAAAGAAAACAACTCTCAAAACATTTGCGTAAATTGCCAAAACATTTGAGTATTGGCTCAAAAAAAGAGAAAGCACAAGTCAATAAAATAATAGATAGGAGAGAAGTCGGTTTGAGAATAAGAGAGTCCTTAGTCGTAGAATATTATTCTCGTCAGTAGTGAACCTAACAAAAAGAATCAAAGTTCATAGAATTGAACCCTTTTTGCTTCGCTAAATAGATCTACATCTGAAATTCCTGCTTTTTGATTCATGAAAAGAAAAAAACGCGAACAGTAATTACGGTAATTAGGGAACCAAGACCAAAGATGAAACTCTTGGAATCAAATTGGAATCAAAAACGAAATTGAATAGGTATTATCGTGTAAAGACAAAACAACAAAGAAATTGAAATATAGATATATACAAATATCAAATAAAAATCGAGGCACCCATTCTATGACAGATTTGAATTTACCTTCTATTTTTGTACCTTTAGTAGGCCTTGTATTTCCAGCAATTTCAATTGCTTCTTTATTTCTTTATGTGCAAAAAAAGAATATTGTATAGATCCAAGATCTACGGAATCTAGTTGGTTTAAGGTGGATCAACGAAAATTTGCAATAAATAATCAAGATAACTACCAATTACTCTACATATTACATATGTAGAATAATTGGTAATTATCGACTAGTGCTAAATTACTCTAAGTACTAATTTATGAGAGTTACTTGGGGATCAAGAAAAAGAAAGTCAATTTCATTTGGGTTATTCTCTCAATTCGAATTAAATGCGATTGTATCTAGTTATAGTATGAATTGGCGATCAAAATATATATGGATAGAACTTCTAAAGGGATCTCGAAAAACAAGTAATTTTTTATGGTTTTTTATCCTTTTTTTAGGTTCATTAGGATTCTTAGTGGTTGGAACTTCCAGTTATCTTGGTAGAAATATTATATCGGTATTTCCTTCTGATCAAATTCTTTTTTTTCCACAAGGGCTCATAATGTCTTTCTATGGAATTGCAGGTCTATTTATAAGTTCCTATTTATGGTGCACAATTTTGTGGAATGTAGGTAGTGGTTATGACCAATTCGATAGAAAAGAAGGAATAGTATCTATTTTTCGTTGGGGGTTTCCGGGAATAAATCGTCGTATCCTCCTTCGCTTCCTTATGCAAGATATCCAATCAATCAGAATTCAAAATAAGGAGGGTATTTCTCCTCATTGTATACTTTATATAGAAGTAAGGGGCCAAGGAGCAATTCCCTTGAGTCGTACCAATAAGACTTTTTTGACTCTGGATAAGATTGAAGAAAAAGCTGCCGAGTTGGCCTACTTCTTGAGTGTACCAATTGAAGTATTTTGAAATAAATAAAGAAGAAACGCAAAGTTTTATCAGGGAGATTTGCGAATTCCATATACAATCCCAATCTTTTACGAATATGAATGTTCATTCGAATCAAACATGTTGAATTCTTCCATTTTTTCTTGACCTGTTTTATCAATTCATATGGAATAAAACAAGAATTTATATGAAAGAACTGGAATGAATTATACAAATAGATTTAAAATTCATAAAAAATTCCGAAAATTTTTGGTATACTCTTTTTTTATATGCTAAAGAGGTTTTATATTCATATCTATGGATCCCGACTCCATTCTGTTTCTATTCAGTTTCTATTTTGTTTCCTAACATGAATCTTGTAATCCAAAATGTTTCTCATCTTTTTAGGTGCAAGATTTGGAATTGATATTTTTTTATGAGTTGTGTCTATACCGTAATTGATCCGAGAAAAGATCTTGTTTCCAAGGGAAAATCCAATTCATTATTTTTAATAGGTTTTCGAATATTCCTCGAAACAAACAAACGAAATCTAAAAATCACAGAACTCAATTAGTATGCAAAGAAAAAAAAGAATAGATCTATAGATTCAATATTTAGAAAAGAGACGTGCTTCAAAAAAAATGGAATATAGAGTCAATGAATAAAAGAAACTATTTTTTAATCCAAATCCATAAGTACAAAATGAAAAAAAAAAAAAGATTGTATTCTTTGCTATATCTTACGTCTATAGCATTTTTACCCTGGTTAGTCTCTTTTTCATTTCATAAATGTCTGGAACTTTTGATAACTCATTGGTGGAATACCAATCAATCCGAAACTCTCTTGAATTATATTCAAGAAAGACATGTTTTAGAACATTTTATAGAATTCGAAGAACTCTTTCTGTTAGACGGAATGATAAAAGAGTATCCAAAGACATATATACAGAAACTTCCTATAGGAATACATAAGGAAACGATAAAATTAGTTAAAACAGAAAATAAATATAATCTTGATATCCTTTTCAATTTCTCCACAAATATAATATCTTTCACTATTCTAAGTAGTTATTTGATTCTGAGTAATGAGGAACTTTTCATTGTTAACTCTTGGGGTCAGGAATTCCTATATAACTTAAGTGATACAAAAAAAGCTTTTTTCATTCTTTTAGTTCATGAATTAGGAATGGGATATCACTCAACTCGTGGCTGGGAACTCCTAATTGGTTCACTCTACGATGATTTTGGATTGGCTCATAGGAGTCTCATTCCATCTGTTCTTGTTTCTATTCTTCCAGTCATTTTCGATGCAATTTTTAAATATTGGATCTTCCATTATTTAAATCGTGTATCTCCTTCACTTGTAGTAATTTATCATTCAATGAAGAGATAAAGAATGAATTTGATCTTCTTATATCAACTCAATCAGACAGAAAATTTCTTTCTATAAATTGGAAAGAAAGTGTTTTCAATCTTACTGAATTTTTTCTATTTTAACCTGTTCAAGATATTAGTCCTATCTCTATTCTAGCAAAACTATTCCAATACAATGACAACAGACTCTATTATAGGGAACTAGACTAGCTACCTATCGAATTTATTGTAGAAATTCTAGGATCTATGATTGGACATGCAAAATAGAAATCCTTTTTCTTGGGTAAAGAAACAAATGACTCGATCCATTTGTATTTGTGTATCAATGATGATATATGTAATAACTCGGGTATCTATTTCAAATGCATATCCTATTTTTGCACAACAGGGTTATGAAAACCCGCGAGAAACAACTGGACGAATTGTCTGTGCTAATTGCCATTTAGCTAATAAGCCCGTGGAAATTGAAGTTCCGCATAGTGTGCTTCCTGATACTGTATTTGAAGCCATTGTCCGAATTCCTTATGATATGCAATTCAAACAAGTTCTTGCTAATGGTAAAAAAGGCGGTTTGAATGTGGGTGCTGTTCTTATTTTACCCGAGGGATTTGAATTAGCTCCTATCGATCGTATTTCTCCTGAATTGAAAGAAAAGATAGGAAATTTGTCTTTTCAGAATTATCGTCCCAATCAAAAAAATATTCTTGTCATAGGTCCTGTTCCCGGTAAGAAATATAAGGAAATTGTTTTTCCGATTCTTTCCCCTGACCCTATTACGAAGAAAGACACTCACTTCTTAAAATACCCCATATATGTAGGTGGGAACAGAGGAAGGGGTCAGATTTATCCTGATGGTAGCAAGAGTAACAATACAGTCTATAATGCTACATGCGCGGGTATAGTAAGCAAAATAGTACGTAAAGAAAAAGGTGGGTATGAAATAACCATAGTTGATGCATCAGATGGACGTCAATTAGTCGATAATATACCTCCTGGTCCCGAACTTCTTGTTTCAGAGGGTGAATCCGTTAAGCTTGATCAACCATTAACAAGCAATCCCAATGTAGGAGGTTTTGGTCAGGGAAATGCAGAAGTAGTACTTCAAGATCCATTACGCATTCAAGGCCTTTTATTGTTCTTCACATCTGTTATTTTAGCACAAGTCTTTTTGGTTTTAAAAAAGAAACAGTTTGAAAAGGTTCAATTGTATGAAATGAATTTCTAAGTTCACAAATTCCTTACCATCAAGTTCGAAAAAAGCATTGATTTAGAGAATACAAAGCAAAGATGAGAAAAATGAAAGGAACAAATACTTTCTAGAAAGAAGAAGGGATTCCCTGTCTTTCTAATCGTCTATTGGATTGACACAAGAAAAAGGATTTGTGACTCTTTTCTTGTGTCATCTTGTATTCAAATAATAATTCTTCTTTTTCCTGAAAAGATTAGTTTTCTCTTTTTCCTTCCTAATATTAATATTAATATATCCCTAATATTAATATATCGAAATTCCTTTGTTTGCATTCAGATGAAGTAGTGGATAGACAAAGGGAACTAAAAGTTTCTGTGGGTAAGTAATTTATTGAGAAAATCGAACTTCTTCAGTTATGAAATAAAGTTTAACTTCTAACTTCGAAAAAAAAAAAAAAGATTTTGACTCTTCTAGTTGAAAGTCGAATTGAATTTGTAACGACTATACAAATCCTTATTGGATTTATGATTTGATCAAAGTTCTTTTTTTTTTTTTTGAAAAGTAACTTGGATTAAGGTTCTATTAGTTTACTAGAGATGATTTGAAGGATATCCCATCTCTAGAAATCCACTGGATTTAGAGTATTCATCAGAAAATAGATTAATTCCTTATTGCTTTCGTAAGACTTAATATTTTAGGTGAAGAGTAGATATTCTGAATCAACTAATTGATTCCGTTTGCAAAAAACATTCTAGAAGAAACAAAATAATAAAATGATTTGGAAGATCAGAAGGATCGATCATTGCAATTCTTGGTTTATAAAATAGATCAAGGTTTCCTTATTAAGAATAAGGAATCAGCGGGTCCTTTCCACTCAAATCAGACAAAGGAGGGAGGGCAGGGACCCGCTAAGTTCTTACTCGTGAATGTCTACAATAAGGCCCATCCAATTACTAGAGAGATGAACCCAACCCAGAATATGAACCATAAAAGAAAACACCTATTAAACCTATCACAAGAGTACCAGCTACAGCACCTATCAGCCAAAGAGGAATCCTTCCAGTAGTATCGGCCATTTTCTCTACTTTCCTCCACATTTCATCAAGTGGTCATGCTCGAGACAAGAACAGTCATGGATAATAAAGAGGATGGTATCTTTCCAAACGGGATAAAAGAATTTTGATTATTGTTTTTCTATCAATTGAAGAAATAATTGGAAAATAAAACAGCAAGTACAAAAATGAGTAATAAACCCCAGTATAGACTGGTACGATTCAATTCCACATTTTGTTCATTCGGGTTTGATTGTGTCATAGTTCTCTAATGGAAATGAGGTTTATCGTTGGATGAACTGCATTGCTGATATTGATCCTAAAAAAGAAACGGTAGGTACAGCTAATCCGTGAACAGCCAACCATCGCACTGTAAAAATTGGATAAGTTCGATCTATATCAATTGAAGGCCTCCTATCAGGATCTACTAAATTCATCGAGTTGTTCCAAAGAATCAAAACGACCGGTTATCAATGGAATCCCTTGTCGGCTTTCCGTAAAATACTCGTTTGGCCGAGGACTTCCAAATACGTCGTAAGCTAAACCCGTACTGACGAATAACCAACCCGCAATGAATAAGGAAGGTATAGTAATGCTATGAATAACCCAGTATCGAATACTGGTAATAATATCAGCAAAAGAACGTTCTCCCGTGCTTCCAGACATGCTGAGCTCCACAAATTTTTGTACATTCAAAAAAGGGGAATTGATTCCGTGAAAGATAGGGTCAGTAAATAGAAAACTATTCTACTGCTATTGGATCTTTGTGAGATCGTCCATTTTGTACCGAAGGTGTATTTCAAGTATACCGAATCAGTATAGCTATCCTTCCTACGGCATAGCAACGCAACTTCGATCAATACCGAAATACTCTAATTGTCTTGGAAATAGAAAGTCAAAATCAAATGAAATTCGAAATTATGATTCGAAAAATCGAAATGGAAAGGCAATTAGAGCAAATTATCGTAATGAAATTTGAATCGATTGATCCTAAGAAAATAAGATAAAGATCTAATTATCCGATTAGGACATTTTTTGGTTTCATTTGGAAGGGAAAAAAAAAGAGATAGAACAAAAAAAGGAATAAATGTAGAATTTGATACTAATTCAAATCACATTTTTTAACACAAAGGGAAAAAGAAGATATAGGTAGGAGGTCTCTATTCATATAAGATTGTAAATATATTAATAATAAAATCATTTCGAACTCAAATATTGGATATATTTCCTATTTTCAAATAGGAATGAACTTATCGAGGATGGTCAAAAAAAATAGCACCATATATCCCATATATCCATCCAATTTGGGATGGAAATATTTATTCTTAATTGAATGAATTCAAGGGTTTCCAAAAAAACATACGAAAAAGTGGAAGACAGATAGATGAAATGAAAAATAGAATCTTAGTCTCAAAGAAAGGAGAAAGGGGATATGGCGAAATTGGTAGACGCTACGGACTTGATTGGATTGAGCCTTGGTATGGAAACTTGCTAAGTGGTAACTTCCAAATTCAGAGGAACCCTGGAATTCAAAATGGGCAATCCTGAGCCAAATCTTTATTTTGATAAAATTGGTTTTTATAGAAAAACTCAAATCAAAAAAGATAGGTGCAGAGACTCAACGGAAGCTATTCTAACGAATAGAGTTGACTACGTTATATTGGTAGTTGGGATTTCTCTATCGAACGAAATAAGTCGAAATAAGATAAAGGATGATCCTATAAATACTAAAATCATACGTATATATATATATATACTGATTAATCAAATGATTAATGATAATAAGGATGAAATTCTATTCTGCATCTTTCTAATCAAATTATGAATGATTGATTATGAAATAGTAAATTCAGAAAAAAGAAATTATGGTGAATTTAGTTCCAAGTAAAGTGGAATGAAAGAAGAATCCAAGATTCAGTAATCAAAAAATGCATTCCCGAGTTTGCTGAAAAACTGATTAATCGGACGAGAATAAAGAGAGAGTCCATTCTACATGTCGATATCGACAACAATGAAATTTATAGTAAGAAGAAAATCCGTCGATTTTAGAAATCGTGAGGGTTCAAGTCCCTCTATCCCCAATAAAATAAAAAGAAAGCCCATTTTACTTCCTAAAGGATTTATTTTTGTTAATAGGTCAAAAAAATTACCTATCTTTCTCATTCACTCAACTCTTTAACAAATGGATCTGAAAAAAAATATTTGGATTGTATCTTATATAAAAGAATACATATAAACAAGGAATCTCTATAATGAAATAATGAAATCATTACCAATACATATCATTATCCTAACATTCCCTGACTCAGTCCAAATTTTATACTAAATTGTTATTGGAAATTGACATAGGTACAAGAATATAAATACAAATATTCCACTAGGATGATGTACAAATAATAGCCAGGATAGCTCAGTTGGTAGAGCAGAGGACTGAAAATCCTCGTGTCACCAGTTCAATTCTGGTTTCTGGCAAGTCTCAAGTATATTGGATAGATTTGAATACCAATTCCTTGAGATGGATTGGTATATTAATAATCGAAAATAATCGAAACTAGAATATTTATTCATTTAGGTATATGAACAAATAAAAACACCCATTTGTAAATAAAGATAGATCAAAATATCTATATTCAAACGGAAAAACAAAAGTTTCTTAAAAACTTCAAAATCCAAAGGAGTTGAAGGATAAGAGAACAGACAGAATACATTGGAAGTATATTACAACTCCAATTCGATTGATACCTTTTGATTTTGGAATTTTCTATTTTATTTATTTCTTGCTTACCCTACTTTTTAAGGTGATTTTGAAATAATGTATAAGGTACAATATATAGAGTGTATCACTCTTTTAATTTCGATTATTTTTTATTTTTCGATTCCTACAAAATAAATGAATATGATATTCTCAACATTGAAGAAGCAAAATGCTTTTAGCTTAACCCATTCATAATACGAATGAAAATCCAATAGTCATCCTTTTTTGTCTAGAACAAAACGTAAAGACTTCATTTTCATAATGAAGTCTGGAGTCGTGTCATATAAGTGAACATTCCTTTCTTATCATTTCATTCAATGAGCATCTTGTATTTCATAGAAATTTGGACTAATATAGTCTTTACGTAGGGGCCAGCCTATCCAACTTTCAGGCATTAAGATACGTTTGAGACGTGGATGATTATCATAAGAGATCCCCAACATGTCATAAGATTCGCGTTCTTGAAAATCAGCACCTTTCCAAATCCAGAAAACAGATGGGATTTGAGGATCATTCCTTGGCACAAATACTTTGATACATACCTCTTCTGGTTTATTTATACTGTATTGTATTCTTGTAAGATGATACACACTAGCTAAAAATCCACCTGGTGCTACATCATAGGCACATTGAGAGCGTAAATAATTGTAACCATATGCATATGAAATAACAGCAATGGAGTCCCAATCCTCGGCTTTTATTTGTAAAGTTTCTATTCCTCGATAATCGAAGCCTAAAGATCTATGAACTAGATCATGTTTGACTAGCCAATCAGATAGATGATCCTGCTGCACTGTCTTGATCTCTTCCATATTTGTATAAGTATTTCACATTTTTCATCCAATTTGGAAAAATTGACTTGCTCTTTCTTATTCTGTTTCTGTACAAAATAACCCTACGAATTATTGAATTCATAGGAAGATAATGAACCTCTGGATTGAAAAAATGTTTCAGAATCAATTTCTGAAGTAAATTGTAAATGATAAAGCAATCCTTGAGTATAATTCCCAGTACGAGTACTGCCGCGAACATCAAACTTGTGATTGATAGTAAAACATCGATTTTTTTTTTGAGATCTAGTTCTATCTTCCATTATTTCTCGGGATATCTTTTTACGAAGTTTTGTTATAGCATCTATAACTGCCTCTGGTTTGGGCGGGCAACCCGGCAAATAAACATCTACAGGAATTAGCTTATCGACTCCCCGAACCGTACTATAAGAATCAGTACTGAACATTCCTCCTGTAATAGTACAAGCTCCCATAGCAATAACGTATTTTTGTTCCGGCATTTGCTCATATAATCGTACTAAAGAAGGAGCCATTTTCATTGTTATGGTGCCTGCTGTTAAAATTAGGTCTGCTTGCCTAGGACTTGATCGTGGTACCAAACCATAACGATCAAAGTCAAATCGTGAACCTATTAATGAAGCAAATTCAATAAAACAACAACTGGTACCATATAGAAGGGGCCATAAACTCGAGAGTCTTGACCAATTTGAAAGATCATTTGATGTGGTTGAAATAACTGAATTGGAGCTTTTTGGGTCAAGTAACGAAAACTCAATCAAATTCATAACCGTCTTAATAGATTGCTTTTTTTTTTTTTCGGAATATTTTGTTAAGACCATTCCAATGCTCCTTTTCGCCATGCATAAACTGAACCAACAATTAGGATAATCACGAAAATGAGAGCTTCAATAAATACAGATACACCTAATACATCGAAGCTCATTGCCCATGGATAAAGAAAGACTGTTTCAACATCAAAAACCACAAAAACAAGAGCAAACATATAATAACAGATCCGGAATTGTAACCAAGCGTCTCCCATAGGTTCTATACCCGATTCATAACTAGAAAGCTTCTCTGGTCTTTCACGAACCGGGGCGAAAACTCCTGAAATAAAAAAAGCTAAGATAGGAATAAGGCTTGATATTATTAGAAATGCCCAGAAAATATCATATTCATGAAGCAGAAACATAAACGTACTCCTTTCTATATAATTTGAAATATGCTAAATTATTTGATTTGATTCGAACTTGCTGATCCAGAAGTTCTTTTCCTAAGTGAAATTTAGAATTGATTTGGATCAAATGAATGAGTTTGTTTACTGTGTGGTATGTCTTGTTTAATGATTCATTTAATAGAACCCCGATTTCCTTTTCAATTTTCATTTTATTGAAATATCTTGTAAACATAAGAGTTTCTTAGAGAGATCAAATTTGGTTACTTCACTTTGTCTCACTTTCTCTATTCTTTATCAAAACAAGGTAATACTATTTTTATCTGAATTATCCTTTCGAATTATGAAAGATAAGACTATATTTTCTTCTTTCTATCTCTTTATATCTTTCTTGATCTTAGAAAGTTGATCTATTTCCATAATGTATTATCAAAAGAATACTATAGTAATGATAGATGACTATAGCAATGATACATGAATAAATTGAAATTCCAATATTGTGATGAAAAATAGAAAATAATAATACTAAAAACTGAGAAAATTCTTTTCTTTTCTAGTCCTAAATATATAAATAAGGGAACTAAGAATACATAGGAAAAGAAAATGTTTAGAGATCTCTCGCATATTCTATTCGCGGTATGATTTTTCTTAAAATTATATAAAAGAAAAGAATCTTTGCTTCTATTAATTTGATAGAATTTTTATTTTTATGAAAAAAATAGCTGCTCAGTTTATAAAAAACAAGTAAGTACTCATGAGAAAATCAAAGTTCTACTGAAAAGAAAATCTTCATCAAAACATCGACAAACGGGATGGATTAGGGCTATACGGGTTCGAACCGTAGACCTTCTCGGTAAAACCGATCGAACTGAATGATTATCAAAATGATTCGAACTGTTTCAAAGACCCAACATGCATTTTGTTGCATTGGGCTCTTTCATCAACTGATGAAAAGATCAGTGAATCCACCATATTTTTTCTTTACAGGAAAGATGAAGATCAAAAAATGGTTCCATGTGCTATGATTCATTATTGCTATCATGATCTAGGAACAATACCAAAGTGTTTCAAAGGAGAATTAGCTTGACTTAGGTCTGCCTTCAGCTTAGATCAACCTAGGTGAAATGGAGTCTCTCTCATTCCGCTGTAAGAGTCGAATATGAGACTTCATACACCTTGAAGTTCATAGGATGAAAAGAGGTTTTTTGAGTCTTTTATACTCATTATGCCTAGCATTGAATAGACTGGGTATTGACCTTATCAACTAGTAAATCAATGATGGTTCGATCGGATTTAGTATCGTAATTTACACCAGAATAAGACCAAACCAACTATTTGTCAGGCTATTGTTCTCCTGTTTTTCGAATATATGGAGTAAGACATTGATTTTCCAATAAGATTCATCATGTTCATTGCATAATAAGCTTCTTTGAAAAGCATTGGCGCACGTGTAAACGAGGTGCTCTACCAACTGAGCTATAGCCCTTGTCAGAAATATTTTAACATATGAAAAATAGATTGTCAAGATAGATATTCCCTAATTCCACATGAAAAATCTCTGATCTGTTTGTTTATTATTAAGAAACTGACATTGCTTAGAAAGAGAATTCTATCTATAATTATAGAAATGATAAATAAATTTTTCTTTAGGGTTTTGAATTACCTACTTAACTCAGTGGTTTAGAGTATTGCTTTCATACGGCAGGAGTCATTGGTTCAAATCCAATAGTAGGTATAACTTATTAGATAGCAAAGTTAATCCAATGATATCTAATCAATTTTGGATTCATCGTCTTTTTTCCTTGTATTCAAGGGGATTGCCTTCCATTAGAAGAATCAAAAAGTGTCTAAATAAAGAACTTCAAAAAAATGATTTGGATTATTTGGATGTATTAACTAGTAAGGAATCACATTGAGAGCCTCGACTCGTATTCTAGCTCGTCTCAGAGCTAGATTCGCTTCAATCACTTGTCTCTTACCCTCAGCTTGACTCAAGTTAGCTTCAGCTATTTCAAGAGCTTCTTGCGCTTCTTGCGGATCAATGTCAGTACAAATCTCTGCATCATTTCCTAAAATGGTGATTTCATTATTCCCTATTCTAGCAAAACCACCCATTAGAGCCACTGTTAACCATTGGTCATTGAGGCGTATTCTCAAAAGACCTATATCAACAGCTGTGGCAATAGGGGCATGATTTGGTAATACACCAATCTGGCCACTATTAGTAGATAAAATAATTTGTTTCACTTCTGAATCAAAAATAATTCGATTAGGAGTCAGCACACAAAGATTTAAGGTCATTTCTTCAAATTGCTCTCTGCTTCTAAATTAATAGCTTTCGCGGTAGCTTCATCGATGTTACCCACCAAATAAAAAGCTTGTTCGGGCAAACGATCTAATTCTCCGGAAAGAATCAGTTGAAATCCCCTAATAGTTTCTGCAAGATCAACATATTTTCCTGGAGAACCAGTAAATATTTCTGCCACGAAGAAGGGTTGTGATAAGAAACGCTCAATCTTTCGTGCTCTTGCTACAGTTAAACGATCCTCTTCCGATAATTCATCCAATCCAAGAACCGCTATAATATCCTGAAGTTCCTTGTAACGTTGTGAAGTTTGCTTAACTCTTTGCGCAGTTTCATAATGTTCTTTGCCAACAATATTCGGTTGTAACATAGTGGATGTTGAATCTAAAGGGCTTACTGCTGGATAAATCCCTTTGGCAGCTAATGGTCTTGATAGTACGGTAGTAGCATCTAAATGTGCAAATGTTGTAGCAGGAGCGGGGTCGGTCAAATCATCCGCAGGTACGTAAACTGCTTGGATTGAAGTTATAGCCCCCTTTTTGGTAGAAGTAATTCTTTCTTGCAAAGAACCCATTTCTGTACTCAGAGTAGGTTGATAACCCACTGCGGAAGGCATTCTCCCTAATAAAGCAGATACTTCTGATCCTGCTTGGACGAAACGAAAAATATTATCGATGAATAGAAGCACATCTTGTTTATTAACATCCCGAAAATATTCTGCCATAGTCAGGGCAGTTAAACCAACTCTCATACGAGCTCCTGGTGGTTCATTCATTTGACCATAGACTAGAGCTACTTTAGATTCTGAAATCTTTTTTTCATTAATCACTCCGGATTGTTTCATTTCCATATAGAGATCATTTCCTTCACGAGTACGTTCCCCTACTCCACCAAATACGGATACGCCCCCATGAGCTTTAGCAATATTGTTGATCAATTCCATAATAAGTACTGTTTTAC